AAATGCACAATTCATAAAAATAAATCTTTCGATAGGATTCTGTATAAATTGCAAATTCTTGGTCATTGAGATTCATGGTAATTCAGATTAATATTTAGGTATAGATATTACCTCCTTTTTCTCCTTTCAAATAAATTGCAATGATTGAAGTTTTTCTATTTGGAATCGTGTTAGGTCTAATTCCTGTTACTTTGGCTGGATTATTCGTAACTGCATATTTACAATATAGGCGTGGTGATCAATCGGACCTTTGATTAATTACTATCGCTTTTTTTGATTGACCTCCTACTTTCTTTAATACTTTAATACAAAGGAGGTCAAATTCAGATTGTGGTTCAAGTTAGTGAAGCTCTTTCAGTATAATTTGATCTAAGAAAAATAAGGATGAAATCACGCTCTGTAGGATTTGAACCTACGACATCGGGTTTTGGAGACCCGCGTTCTACCGAACTGAACTAAGAGCGCTTTATTATCAGAAAAGAGAAGACTGTAAAGACACTACTGCTCAACGAAGAAGTAATAGGTAGGGATGACAGGATTTGAACCTGTGACATTTTGTACCCAAAACAAACGCGCTACCAAGCTGCGCTACATCCCTCCAATTGGTCTACAGTGTCATTGTATAGAATTCCTGTTTTGTTTTCCACATCGTTAGTTCCTCCATTGATATATACAATTTATATGGGCATTTCGTCTTTTTGGTCCCATTTAACATATAATAATAGTAAAAGAAAAGTCTTATATACGTATGAAATACGGAACGGAACCTGTCGTAAAAATAAATGAGTAGTTTTCGGGAATGCTCGGGAAGAGAGGAACGTTTTTTTATGTTTTAAGAAAAAATTTTATTTACTGGATAGTTGTACATTTCAATTTGAATTAGGGATTCCGTGTACAAGGTTCTTAACTGCATATGCATCTGATCATTTATGTATTACCATTTTAGATTACAATAAAAGAAGGAAGGAGATTTTTCAATGCGAGATCTAAAAACATATCTTTCCGTGGCACCGGTATTAAGTACTCTATGGTTCGGGTCTTTAGCAGGTCTATTGATAGAGATTAATCGTTTTTTCCCAGATGCATTGACATTCCCCTTTTTTTGATTCTAGTTATTGATACGGTACCAAATAACGGAGATTCGAGATACAATTAAATATTTGTGACTAATCCTTTGCCCCCTTTTTCTCTTTTTTCCTTTTAGAATAAGAGGGAGGAAAGAGAAAAAAAGAAAAGGTGTATTCAACAGCTTCGAGACTTGGGTTCAAGTTTGAATTAAATAAATTATTCAATTCAAAAATTAACTAGGGATGGAGGTAGAATAAACAGGGTGGGGCCTAGATCTAGGACAAGACTCTTATACAAGGTACTTAAATGTAAATGAAATACTGTGATTTGAATTTGAAATAAAGTTTAGAAATTTTTTTAGTATATTGATTGCAGCGAAAGTTTTAATAATTGGATTTCAAGTTAATAACTTCTATTTATCCTTCCTTCCTTCTTCTTCGTTTCGGATCGAAAATAGAAGAGTTGAGTAAATCAAAAATCCAAAGGGGGTTCATGGCCAAGGGAAAAGATGTCCGAATAACGGTTATTTTGGAATGTACCGGTTGTGTTCGAAACGGTGTTAATAAGGTATCAACGGGTATTTCCAGATATATTACTGAAAAGAATCGTCACAACACGCCTAATCGATTGGAATTGAGAAAATTCTGTCCATTTTGTTACAAACATATGATTCATGGGGAGATAAAGAAATAGATCGAATCGAGCACTTGTATGTAACCCTTCCAAGGAAGGGTAAAAATGACATTTCTATATAGAACATAGTTAAATATTATATATATAACATATAACATAATTAAATATAAACAAACCAAATCCTATTTCTTCTAATTCATTTTAGATCCGACCGAAATAGGATTTTCGGGATAAGGAATAAACTAAACAAACCATGGATAAATCCAAGCGGCCTTTTCTTAAATCCAAGCGATCTTTTCGTAAGCGTTTGCCCCCGATTCAATCGGGGGATCGAATTGATTATAGAAACATGAGTTTAATTAGTCGATTTATTAGCGAACAGGGAAAAATATTATCTAGACGGGTGAATAGATTGACCTTGAAACAACAACGATTAATTACTATTGCTATAAAACAAGCTCGTATTTTATCTTTGTTACCCTTTCTTAATAATGAGAAACAGTTTGAAAGAACCGAGTCGACCACCAGAACTGCGGGTCTTCGAGCCAGAAATAAATAGGCTTACTCTTTCTTCACTTGACTAAAAAAAAGTAAAATCCGAACTCAAACGCAGATTGATGTTTTGTTCGAAAAATATGAAAAATATGGATTGAATTATCGTGTCGTAAGAAAAAAAAAAGAATCGGGCAAGAATAAAGATTTTTTTTGAGTGTGTTCATTCAGTTTTACTATTTTTTTCTCATATTTATTTTGACTTTACCCTCCCGGAGTTCATTCTCCGGGGAACTCCGTTTAAATTATTCCGGTGGATTCTTTCCAATCTACTTCTTTTATGATCTCATTGGAAATCATATAAAGACAATTTTTATTTGATATAGCTATTTGTGCAAGTATTTTACGATTAAGAAGCACCTGTTTCTTATATAGGTCGTGTATTAATCTACTATAACTATAGGATACCCCTATTTCACGAATTACTGCGTTTATTCGAGTGATCCACAAACGGCGAAAATTTATCTTTTGCTTATCCCTATCCCGATGCGACGAAACCAAAGCTCTTATTTTCTGTTGAGTAATTGTTCGAGTAAGTCTTGAATGAGCCCCTCGAAAGCTTGATGCAAATAAACGAATTTTTGTTCTACGTCTCCGAGCTATATTTCCCCGTCTAATTCTGGTCATTGAATAAATGAAACTTTGACGAATAACTAATAGATTTCCTTTCTTTCAGTTATTCTTTTTCCCTTTCCTAGTCTATTAATAACAAAGCTTTTTTTCCAATGTATAAACTAAAAATTCCAATGACTTTGGCTACTATAACCTTCCCGACCGCTATTTTTCTTTTTTCTAGACATTTCACTTCGAAATAAGAAATTTCATTTTACTAGGTATCAAAATATAATAAATAAAAAATATAAATGGATAAAGAAATAGTGGCTTCCTTCGTTTATATGGTTACTTCTTAAACGGTGAGGTTTTCTCTATACACCGGAGCCTTTACTTCATTTAATCAATGTTATTGGTAACTTGTATAGTTCACATTCTTTGGCTCTACCCATGAATTATCCAGTAATAGGTCTTTCACGATTAGATCTACTTACACAGTAACGGTATTTAATTATGAAAGTTGGCTGGGTAGCTAACCCTGTTAGTCCGTTCTTGCAAGAGGGGCCTAAGTTTTATGTTTTTATTTTTAAGTACGATTTTCTCCGCTTAATGGATAACCATTTGCTACCAATGGAGAATTGCTTCTCATCTTAAATTGAGGTGATTGGATTTGGACCAATGGAAACCATAAATTTCATACACAATAGAATGGATAGATTCTTTTTTTTATACTGTTTTTATACTGAATTGAACGGACTTCTTTTTCTATTCTATCCTATTCCCCGGTACTGATCATTGATACTAAAAAGGGTTTTCTTTCTTTTATCCCAGCTCATGATCTGAACGAGTCGCACATACACCCTAGTACATGTTCCTCGACGCTGAGGGCATCCCCGAAGCGCGGGGGATTTTGTGACATTTCTGATTGGCTGTCTTGTATTTCTAATAAGTTGTTTAATAGTTGGCATGTTGAATCATATCATATAAATAATGGGCTGGTTTAGATCGATCCTAACCTGATGATTTTTAATTACTTCTATTTAATTTTCTAGTAAATTCAGCAAAAATATAAAATAGGAAATCGAGAATTTGCGCGAAAAAAATCCGGGCTTTTCACTCAACCACCGCTACAACATCAACAATTCCATAAGCTTGGGCTTCTGTTGCTGACATAAAAACATCTCTTTCCATGTCTTCCGAGACAACCCATAAGGGTTTGTCCGTTCTTTGTACATAAACCCTTGTGAGGGTTTCACGCAGTTTTAGCAACTCTTCCGCTTCCAGGATAAATTCTCCCGTTTGTGCCTCATAAAAAGAACTAGCAGGTTGATGAATCATTACCCTGATGGTATAACAAAAGAGGGGTTCCTCTATTTTGCATGATGAATAGAAAAGAAAGATAAAGAATAAAAATAAAAAAAAAAGACAGAATTGAACAACCACAACCGTACGGGCATCTTTTATGCATTGCATACGGCTCTATAATAAAATTGACCTTTACCTTCCATCAAAGAAAAAAATAGGATCTATCAGACCCAGATCGGTAAATGATCAAATTACCACCCTTCCTTTCGTAGGAGTTCAAAAATACTATGATGGTTCCGTTGCTTTATATATATTTATTATTAAGATTATTATTATTTGGTTTGTCTGTGTTTCAGCAATCCCAAAGTTGCTTTTTGTAAAATTAAGGAAAAAAATAATCTTTTTTTTTTATTTTCGAACTCTTTCAGAATACAACTAAGCCCCCGGTGTGAAAATAAAAAAGTTTGTGACGCTGAACTGGAATCTCCAATATAAAAAACAGGAAATACCTTTTATCTCATACTACTCTCTCGATACATAATCAAATGTTTTGAAAAAACAATAAAAATTTTTTTTTATTTTGATATCGAATTCAAAGTGCCATGCTATTATTACTTAATATTCATATGGCGAAGGCATAGTCTTATTTTTTTCTCTCAAATAAAAACCTCATTGGCGCCGAGCGTGAGGGAATGCTAGACGTTTGGTAATTTCTCCTCCGGCCAAGATAAAAGATCCCATTGAAGCGGCTAATCCCATGCATATTGTCTGTACATCTGGTCGCACAAATTGCATTGTATCATAAATAGCCACTCCAGGGATAACCCATCCGCCGGGAGAGTTTATAAACAAATAGAGATCTTTGGTATCATTCTCTATACTGAGATATA